ATAAAGCCGCGATTTGATAGCTATACATCTAAATAGACTTAGATTTATAGATAGCTAGAGATTCACCTTCATCTGTAATCAAAGAAAGATACTGGAAATGGCTCTTATCTTGTGACTTGGAAGAAAGGTTTCTCCGTAGAGGACGGGAATAACAATTTATTCCCCTAGAAAATCTAGGAATAAGAAAATTGAATCGGAAATATCGACAAATTCAAATTTTATCTCTATCGAATTTGAATATCAGAATAGCGGATATAGTCATAATTCAATGGGTCAGGTCCACTTACTTTTTCCTTTGTTGATTTCGAATCTTTCCAATAAATTTGATTGGGATCTATAAGGAAAAATAAGGATCTCTGGTAATTCAAGAGGTGGATTAGAATTATTATTAATAATAATGAAAATTTACCGAACAAATGTTCCACTTTCTAACTAGAACTACTATAATACTCTAACTCAGTATAATGATAACATAGTATCTAGTTAGTTACTTTTTTTATTCCAAAAAAAAAAGTATCTCTATTTTCTGAATACTATGGACTTTTCTGAAAAACCCCAAAGCCCCTTATCGGATTTGAACCGATGACTTACGCCTTACCATGGCGTTACTCTACCACTGAGTTAAAAGGGCTTATTTGATAAAATTCCCCAACGGGTCGCTATGTAGATAAAATATCTATATACCCATATATTATATACATAAGTATATGCACTAGACTCATAGTGGCTAGTGGCCTTATTTTTAATAATCAAATGGATTTGCCTAGCAACTCTAGGGTAAATTTTTTTAAGACTGACCCTAAATTTATTTTAGTGAAATGATTCCTATCAAAGCAAAATTGACTTGATTGATACATAACATGGACAGTTACCAATTCGACAGAAAATAAATTTCAAGATGTTTCATTGAATCGTGTGATGAAGAGATTCTACTTGTCCCCTTGAACTAAATTTTTATAGAAGATTTTCAATAACTTGTTGATCTCGCTTAATAGATTTATTTTACTAGATTTATTGGTTGTTACTTTCCTGGTTTAGTGTGAGATAGAGATAAGGATATCTCATCTTAACAATGAATGAAAGCAAAAAAAAATAGAACTGATCCCTCCCATTTCTTTTCTGACGGACCAATCATTCTCTGAAAAACTCCTATCCCTAGTATTCTTTAATATGAACGACGAATCAAAAAATTCGATACAATTCTCTGAAAAACGCAAAGATCCCTCAGATCTAATCATTCCATTATATTGACAATTTCAAAAAACTGATCATACTATGATCATAGTATGAGGGCGGTTGATCAAGTTAGCCCCCATCGTCTAGTGGTTTAGGACACCTCTCTTTCACGGAGGCAGCGGGGATTCGAATTCCCCTGGGGGTAGGGTACTACGAAAGGAAGTTGATCATGGATTACCAATAAGCCTCAAATTGATTCTTCCTGGGTCGATGCCCGAGTGGTTAATGGGGACGGACTGTAAATTCGTTGGCAACATGTCTACGCTGGTTCAAATCCAGCTCGGCCCAATAATTCGCCAATCTACCACAAGATGGTATAATCTACCTTGTTCTTCAGAAATACCGCATACGAAGCTAAAAAAGAAGAAAATCTTCTGCTAGATCCCTTATTTTCCTGGGATTGTAGTTCAATTGGTCAGAGCACCGCCCTGTCAAGGCGGAAGCTGCGGGTTCGAGCCCCGCCAGTCCCGACGGATCCAATATAAATACATCTATTCATTTCACCCTTTCATAGAACATAGTTCAAGGGTGTCGGGGGCATAATTTCATTCCCAAGCAAAACGGAGTCTTTGTTTCTTTTTTCTTTCCTATGTTTTCCATTTCGCGTGTATTGTTTGTTTAGATTTGTAACTATGTGACTAATCGAAGTGGAAAGGCAATCTGATAATCCTTCATCAGAGGATTATCCAAGCAAGACGCAAGCTAAGTTATAGAAAAAAACAAGGAATTTTGGATTAATTGATTCATAAATCCAAATCATTTTTTGGTATGGATAAAAGAACTTCCTATGTTATACTATTCAAGTCTCGACTACGAGTTGATTTGATAGATGAGATATTGTTATTCATGATATTGATCCCATTCAAAATCATCGAGAGGTAATTCATTCATTGAATTTACAGACGAAAGATTTATCATCTCTATGGGATTAAATCCCGAGTTATTGTGAAGTAAAAAAACCGATGAGATTATGGAAGTAAATATTCTTGCATTTATTGCTACTGCACTATTCATTCTAGTTCCTACCGCCTTTCTACTTATCATTTATGTCAAAACAGTTAGTCAAAATGATTAATTCATTTGACTAAAACTTTCCTTCTGAGTTCTTATCAAAAATTGACGAAGTCAAATGAAAAGGATTCCAATCTCGCGTCTTAACTTAAATGAAATGAGCGGACTTTAATCGGCAGTATTCTACTAATTTGATAGTATGGTAAGAAAGAAATAGATGAATCCTTCTTTCTACCATACTATCGATCTCTTATTCTATAAAGTTTTAATCTAGAATAAAGATAGATTCTATAGATCAATCTACAAATTCTGATCATGGAATATATTCTATTAATTCCATATATTGTATGGAATTGACATAATATATTGTATAGAATTGACATAACACCCAATTTATTTGCTACATCTATTTGTTCCGATCAATCTAAGATAAGAATTATCTTAGGATTCTAATTCCTTTTCCTAATAAAGAAGAGGAAACCTCGCTTATTTTTAACGCCCAAACCATCATGATATGAAAAAAGTCGATAAAGCATAAATCGCCTTTATAAGATTAGAAACCAAGCGATAAATGCCCATGATTCGTCCGAAGCAAGATCTTATTATTGCATAGTCTCTCGTTAGATAACTACTATGATATCATTTCTCATAGAAAGTTCGTATACACTTAACAAAACCACTTGTTCTTTGAACAGTAAAAAGGAAAAGCAATCAAACAAAAAAAAGGGGTCCGGTCTTCCTCAGTATCCATCTATAAAGATGGTAAGAGCCCATTCCATTGATTGAAATAGAAAATTTCGGAAGAATCTTAGGTTGGAATAAATTTCTAATCATCTGAATCCCCTTCTTTTCGAAAGACAAACAGGGGAATTAAATATCTCTTTGATTAAAAGAGTATGATTCATATCATAGATTACTCCATTTGACTCCAATGAAATTCGAAATTCAGATATTTTGATTTTAAATAGTTCAAAACGCGTTGCAGAACGATCTATAAAACAAGTGATACGGTTTGATTTTGATTCCTCAACTCAATTTAGTAGTATTTCTAGAGCCCACTTCTTCCCCACACTACGAGTGAAAGGGAAAATGTAAAGATTACCATTAAAGCAGCCCAAGCGAGACTTACTATATCCATGTGAATTATGTCTCCTATCTCTATAAATACAAAGGAATTATTCCTCACTAATAATAGTGGAATCCATGGTGCAGAGTCAAAAAAAGGGGATTTTTTCCAAACACTATTGATAAACCAATCTGATTCTGATTTCGAATCGGGAAAGATTAAACACAAGCAAAATATCCAAAGGGAATGGGAACATGTGAATAATAAGGCCCATTTTCTTGTTGACCCTCGTAAGTAAAAACGGAAAGGGAGAAATCACTAAAAAAGATAAATCACTATCTAGTACAGACCTCTATTTCCCCTAATCCATATCCCCTTTCCCGATTATCTCTGAGGGGTAGGGGGCTTGGCTAGGGGTTATCGAAAAAAAGTTCTTTCTTGTTTCTATAAAAAAAAAGATTATCCATCGACTCTAATCTTGATTGGATACCCTAGCGTTCATCTCGCAAGTCCGTCATATAGAACGCAACTTCCAACCCTTTCCAAAATTATAAATAAAATCATATTTCTTAGCAGGCTCTACAACCTAATCCAAGATCCAGTCATTAGACAGTCCCATAGTATAGTAATAGAATATAGTAATAGAAGGGAATCATAAAGTCTTAAAAGCTCCCTACCATAGAATAGATTATAATATTTCCTTGAATCCTAGATGCGAACGAGGATTCACAATCTTTTATTTTCGAAAAACCTCAGACCAAATGTTTAGAATCAAACAAAATATCAACAGTCTTTCCTCTGTTTCTACCGGAGAATAATTTTCCGAGTTGTATCAGCAGAATAGAAGAAAAGAAGAGATTTCGGGTTTTTTGTTTGATCAGGCGACACCCGGATTTGAACTGGGGAAAAAGGATTTGCAGTCCCCCGCCTTACCACTCGGCCATGCCGCCAAAATGATACAAAAATCTTCTCGGATTACTAAATTTTTATTGTACTTGAAATTTTTCATTTTGTTGTTTTGGATTTGATCCATTCCTTCGATTCATTCTAGAGTATCTCAAAATCCACAATGCTAAAAACATTCTCTCGCTTTTCTATCGAGAAATCACATGTGGATTTTCAGCCGACAAATTGGAACCATTAACTATTGACTGCTTATGCTTACTTAAAATTTCTGAACGCTTCTGGAGATTTTAATCTAAAAATTGTGTTTTCCTAATGACATACATAAGAAAATACAAATTGAGATAAAACTAATCAGTATTTATTTTTTTTAATCAAAAAAATCCTTCTCAATTTCAATTATAACAAAATATATGAGTCTATGTAAACCCCAGAACATAAATTACAGATAACTATTAGTTAGATATGTTATCGATAGGGAATTATCATAAAATTCTTCTACTTCATTTTTGCATTGAATAGAGATTTTCGTTTGATAAAGGACGACCCGGGCTATCCTGAATAGAAGGTACTAAAATAAAAGAGAAGTCGGATATTATAGCCATCCGCGTACGTGTTTAATAAATGCAACCCTTCTTATACACTTTATACACTTTAAGTGGTATTCTACTCAAAAATCCGTAAAGTACAAATATCTCTCTTCTCTGCGAATCATTTTTTGAACACCGAAATTCATCGGTTAAGTGCTCAAAAAAGGGATTCTATATTGTTTCTGATTTTTGTG